TAAAAGAGGGTTTGGGGATAGAGGGACTTGAACCCTCACGACTTCTAAAGTCGACGGATTTTCCTTTTACTAGAAATTTCATTGTTGTCAGTATTGACATGTAGAATGGGACTCTCTCTTTGTCCTCGTCCGATTAATCCACCTAAAAAAGAATAAAGAACCCATATTATATATAATATGCATTCTGTGATTAATCGTTTGCTATGTCAGTATCTATACGTGTTTATTAGATGTATAAAGCCCTTCTTTCTCAAATTTAGAAGTAGTTCCACTAACAACACAACGTAATTAACTCGATTCGTTAGAACAGCTTCCATTGAGTCTCTGCACCTATCCTTTTCCTTTGTATTATAGTTCGATTCGAGAACCCCTTTGTTTTCTCAAAACACGGATTTGGCTCAGGATTGCCCTTTTTTAATTCCAGGGTTTCTCTGAATTTGGAAGTTACCACTTAGCAGGTTTCCATACCAAGGCTCAATACAATCAAGTCCGTAGCGTCTACCGATTTCGCCATATCCCCATTTTCCTCTTCTTTGAGACAAGGATTCCTTGTCTAATTTCATGCATCTCTTAGTTTTTTTGAATCATTGAATTCAGCACTCGACGTAGTCTAGCAGTTCGACTCTATTTGAGAGACCTGACTTGCTTATTGCAATTCAGAATTGAATTGATTGTATCCTTGAGGTCTTTGCAATTCAATTCGAATCAATATATCCAAAAGTTTTTCTCTCCCCCCCCCCACTGTCTTACTTTTTTAGAGTATTTAAAATCATACTATAACGTTTGATATTCATTCTTTTTTTTTTTTTCTAATCAGAATTAGCAATTTTATTTGCTATGACTCTATGTTTCCTTAGTGAAATAGGAATTCTAAAATTAGTAACAAATAAAAAAATATCTCAAAATAAAGTCGATAATGATCGAATGAAAATGCCAATAAAGTCGTATTTTCTCTTTATCTTTATTATATCTTTCATATATATTATTATTTTCTATGTATTAGATTATTCGTCGGAGCCATCTCAAATTGAAAATATCTGAAATCCAATTCCATTATAGAAATAGGAATCAATTCTATTCTATATAGAAAAATGGATTTGCTAATTAGATAAATAAAAAGAAAGTTCAATAAATTTTATAATTTTATTTAAAGATATCTTCTAGTTAAGCATATCAAGGTAACTTTATCTTTAAGAAGTTTTAGTTTTTTTTCTATTCTAAGTAGAACTTCAAATTTCGAATCTAGTTAATAGCTAAGATTAATAACTAAGATCTGAGATTTTACGGATTTCCTATACTATACCTATTTCTATTTGTTACACTATTTCTGCTATGTAAGCCCACTTAGCTCAGAGGTTAGAGCATCGCATTTGTAATGCGAGGGTCATCGGTTCAAATCCGATAGTCGGCTTTTTTTCTCTATTGATGTTCTACGAACAAAAATCTCTTTTTTTTCCTAATTAAATGGAGAATCCAGGATCTTTTATGTTTTCGACCTTACAATTTTGCTAGATACAAAACAATAAAATAAATAATATATATACAAAAAATACAGATTTTTATGAAATTCCATTTTTTGTGGTACTTTAGTTGATTTTACTCTGTTTATCCTGTAGTTTAATTCAGTTTTAATTTCGATGTATTCTGTAATGTAAATACAATGAAATTAATTGTGTAAAATGAAATTTCAATAAAATAAAAAAGGAGTCTTCATGTCCCGTTATCGAGGACCTCGTTTAAAAAAAATACGCCGTCTGGGAGCTTTACCAGGACTCACTAGAAAAACACCTAAATCCGGAAGTAATCTGAAAAAGAAATTCCATTCTGGGAAAAAAGAGCAATATCGTATTCGTCTTCAAGAAAAACAGAAATTGCGTTTTCATTATGGTCTGACAGAACGACAATTACTTAGATATGTACATATCGCTGGAAAAGCAAAAAGGTCAACAGGCCAGGTTTTACTACAATTACTTGAAATGCGTTTGGATAATATCCTTTTTCGATTGGGTATGGCCTCAACCATTCCTGGGGCCCGCCAATTAGTAAACCATAGACATATTTTAGTTAATGGTCGTATAGTCAATATACCAAGTTTTCGTTGCAAACCCCGAGATATTATTACTACGAAAGATAACCAAAGATCAAAAGGTCTGGTTCAAAATTATATTGCTTCATCCGACCCAGGCAAATTGCCAAAGCATTTGACGATTGACACATTAGAATATAAAGGACTAGTAAATAAAATCCTAGATAGGAAGTGGGTCGGTCTCAAAATAAATGAGTTGTTAGTTGTAGAATATTACTCTCGTCAGACTTGAACTTAACGAAAAAAAGAAAGGTTCAGAGAATTTTCTTCTCCTTACCCCGAACTAAATCGACCTAAGACTACTAATTCGTAAGACCACTAATTCATATTTTCCCACTCAACTAGCAAAAATGGATTAACCCTAGGATCTTTTTTTTTCCTCTATGTATATTTTACATCCCACAGTAATTTGCTATAGAGAATTTCTATTAAATAATATATTATTAAATAATTTTATTGCTGGAATTTGTTATTTGATTTGCTACATTGTGATCGTTAACGTTGATAAATTAAGAAAAACGGAAAGAGAGGGATTCGAACCCTCGGTAAACAAAAGTCTACATAGCAGTTCCAATGCTACGCCTTCAACCGCTCGGCCATCTCTCCTACAATAATCTTATTATGGAAAATAAACTGAGTGAATAGCGAGTTTTCTTATTCCTGCAGTACAGGTACAACCGCAACCGCTCGGGGGTTCCATAGTTCTATTGGAAAAATTCCTTTTGCTGTAAGTGGAAGGATCTTAGGTTTTTTTTACTAGGAATTGCGCTCCCTATAAAAGTTTTAGCTTGGGTTTTCCCGCAACCAAAGAAAAAGAGAATGGAAGAATTCTTCTTATTGCATAATAAAATAAAGAAACCTTAGAATTCTATTTGCATAAGGTACGCTACACCATACTATCGAAATCTAAAATAGCGTATGAGACAATTAATGACTTTGAAAACACGAAATAGCTGATGAGAGAAGTTATTGTTGAGAAATAGGAAAGTGGAATGAAATCCAGTCTTAGTCAAATATTTCATATCTCCTCTTGTCCAAGCAGAAAAAAAAGGATACAGAGCTGCGCGGAAAATCCATATATCTCTTATCCATTTAAAGCATATGGATTTGGAGCATATGGATGGATCGATTTATAAGAATCGAATGTGTTTGTTTTTATGTTATTTTGTGAAGGAATGAAAACAATTCTATATAGAATGGGTTGGGAATTATGCCTAGATCCCGCGCAAATGGAAATTTCATTGATAAGACCTCCTCAATTGTAGCCAATATTTTATTGCGAATAATTCCGACAACCTCAGGAGAAAAAAAGGCATTTACTTATTATAGAGATGGTGCGATTTGACTCTTTTTTTTTGTTTTTTTAGCCCTACCTACACCTCAGTCTTCCGAGAAAGAGAGGGGGTTCGCATAGAGAGAACAATATTAGTAAAGCAAACCCACGCTTCGGGAAGGTGAGGTGAACTAACAATTCCTTCTGTCGTGTATCCTCGATTGATGCGGCCTCAGATGCTTCAATTATAGATTTGAGTATTGAGCGAAAGGTTACACCTACAGGATAGGTTATAGATTACAGGCCAACCCTACTCTATTAGTACCAGTAGGCAGCATAGGGGAGAAAAGCACTACACCTATAAATAGGAAAGGAATCAACAAGAGAAAAACTTTGTTAGAAATTAGCCCTTTCCTGATCCATATCAGGGTTGGGAAGAATGGTTGGGATAACAAACAACCATCAGGTTTGTACTTTGGATACCCCTATAACCATCAAAGATCGTTGAAGTGACTAATTCCTCTAAATAGGGGGCGTTGAGAACAAAGAAATTCTTGGAGCTATCGTTTTCTTCTAGCATTAATAGAATTCATTGGTGTTAAGAAAAACCTCTTGCGAGAAGGTTGGCTAGAGACTTCTTGGAAAAATACCAGCCCCTTTTGATTCATAATGAGACGGGACTACTTCTATTTTGATTCTATAGATTATTTCGCTTAGTAATATGTACAGAAGGGAGGAGCCGTATGAGATGAAAACCTCATGTACGGTTTTGGAACGGAGATTTTTTGAATAGAATGAACGACCGTAACGGATGTTGGCTCAATCCGAAGGAAATTATGCGGAAGCTTTGCAAAATTATTATGAAGCTACGCGACTAGAAATCGACCCCTATGATCGAAGTTATATACTCTATAACATAGGACTTATACACACAAGCAATGGAGAGCATACAAAAGCTTTGGAATATTATTTCCGGGCACTAGAACGAAACCCCTTCTTACCGCAAGCTTTTAATAATATGGCCGTGATCTGTCATTACGTGCGACTATCTCCACTATAGAAAGAAAAAAAGAGAGGATCAAATTTTCTAGTAAATACTAGAAAAAAAAAGGGCTTTCTACATAGGGATCGTAAAAACAACGATTTTTCCCTATCAGCTGTAGGAAGGAAGGACACTTCAAGAGAATCAAAAAAGGAAGAAAGTATGGCCTATACTACTACTCGATGGATAAAGTTCTCAAATTGATAGGGAAAGCACCGTAAAGATCAATTAGTGAGCGACTGGGTCGATACAACTAAAAAAAACTGCTTACTTATCTTATCCCATGATATGGGGTCAAATTTAGGAATCCGCTTATGTAATAGAGCCGATCCACTAAGGGATTAAGCAGCGGTGTAGTATCAGATCCCAAAGATAGTAAGTTCTTTTTTCTTTCTTATGGAAAAAAGTCTTTTTCAAGGATTCTATAGAGATTTCATATATGAAACCGGGATAGTTACCTTTCAGAAAATTCGAACGAAGGCTCTAGATCTATCTCTGCTTCATTCTTCTGAAGGTGGGAAAAAAGATCAAACTGATTAGTGATAAAAATTAGGGTTTGAAACTTAGGTAATTAACTTCTTCTGCTTAACCCAAAAACAAATTGGATCGATTTTTGAGAAATAAAATTCAGTTAAGATAGGGGAAATTAAGATAGCAATTTCTGAGCCGTATGAGGTAGGAAACTCTCAAGTACGGTTCTAAGGGAAGGAACTGCCTATTCCGACCGAGGAGAACAGGCCATTCTACAGGGTGATTCGGAAATTGCAGAAGCTTGGTTTGATCAAGCTGCTGAGTATTGGAAACAAGCTATAGCGCTTACTCCGGGAAATTATATTGAAGCACAGAACTGGTTGAAGATTACGAAGCGCTTTGAATTTGAATAAGAGCACCCTCCTTCTTTTTCATAAAATGGGTGGTTTGGTTGTTCATCCATTAATCAAATAAATTAGGTCGTAAGATCGAATCAAGAATTTCATTATATCCCTTTCTTCTACCTTCTATTTTATATGATATTTCATAAGGATAAACCATAGGGATAGGGTCTAGAATAGAAGTAATACAGTGAATAAAAATAAAAAATAGTGGGAATCTAAATATTGCTAATATATCAGGACTGTCTTATTAATAATTCTAATGAGTTATCTTGGAATTTAGAATAAAATAAAAAACCCTATATTATGCTCAAGGAAAGTAGATGTATATAGGAGCTTATACCTTCAAAAAAATACACTAGTTTCTTAAATTTCAAAAATATTTTTTTTTCTTACGTCGGGAAATATTTGTTTTTCAAGACAAACAATGTCCGTTAGGCACCTAATCTTTATGTCATAATAGATCCGAACACTTGCCTCCGATTGACTTCAATATATAATTGCTCCAGTGAATAACTAAAAAAAAAAAATAGAAGAACGGTAGATAGTAAAGAAAAGAACTAATCATAATATCTATCTTTCAAAATCTATCTTTCAAAGATTCACTAAAAAGACAGTTGGCGGGTCTCTTTGTATGTCTTGTCCGGAAAGAGGAGGACTTAATGATTATTCGTTCGCCGGAACCAGAAGTAAAAATTGTTGTGGATAGGGATCCTGTAAAAACATCTTTTGAAGAATGGGCCAGACCCGGCCATTTCTCAAGAACACTAGCTAAGGGCCCTGATACTACCACTTGGATCTGGAACCTACATGCTGATGCTCACGATTTCGATAGTCATACGGGTGATTTGGAAGAGATCTCTCGAAAAGTCTTTAGTGCTCATTTCGGGCAACTCTCCATTATCTTTCTTTGGTTGAGTGGCATGTACTTTCATGGTGCCCGTTTTTCCAATTATGAAGCATGGTTAAGTGATCCTACTCACATTGGACCCAGTGCTCAGGTAGTTTGGCCTATAGTAGGGCAAGAAATATTGAATGGTGACGTAGGCGGGGGTTTCCGAGGAATCCAAATAACCTCTGGGTTTTTTCAGCTTTGGCGAGCATCTGGAATAACTAGTGAATTACAACTCTATTGTACTGCAATTGGTGCATTGATTTTTGCAGCGTTAATGCTTTTTGCTGGTTGGTTCCATTATCACAAAGCCGCTCCCAAATTAGCCTGGTTCCAAGATGTAGAATCCATGTTGAATCACCACTTAGCGGGATTATTAGGACTTGGGTCTCTTTCTTGGGCGGGACACCAAATCCATGTATCTTTACCAATTAACCAATTTCTTGACGCCGGGGTGGATCCTAAAGAGATACCACTTCCTCATGAATTTATCTTAAATCGGGACCTTTTGGCTCAACTTTACCCTAGTTTTGCCGAAGGAGCAACTCCCTTTTTCACCTTAAATTGGTCCAAATACGCAGAATTTCTTACTTTTCGCGGAGGACTCGATCCAGTAACCGGTGGTCTATGGCTGACCGATATTGCGCACCATCATTTAGCTATTGCTATTCTTTTCCTAATCGCGGGTCATATGTATAGGACCAACTGGGGTATTGGCCATGGACTTAAAGATATTTTGGAGGCTCACAAGGGCCCATTTACAGGACAAGGCCATAAGGGTCTTTATGAAATCTTAACAACGTCATGGCACGCTCAATTATCTCTTAACTTAGCTATGCTAGGCTCTACAACCATTGTTGTAGCTCATCATATGTACGCTATGCCCCCCTATCCATACCTAGCTACTGACTATGGTACACAACTTTCCTTGTTCACACACCACATGTGGATTGGCGGATTTTTAATAGTTGGTGCTGCTGCACATGCAGCAATTTTTATGGTAAGAGACTATGATCCAACTACTCGATACAACGATCTATTAGATCGCGTCCTTAGACACCGCGATGCAATCATATCCCACCTTAACTGGGTATGTATATTTCTAGGTTTTCACAGTTTTGGCTTGTACATTCATAATGATACCATGAGTGCTTTAGGCCGTCCGCAAGATATGTTTTCTGATACCGCCATACAATTACAACCTATCTTTGCTCAATGGGTACAAAATATCCATGCTACTGCGCCTGGCGTAACAGCTCCTGGTGCAACAACAAGTACCAGCTTAACGTGGGGAGGTGGCGAGTTAGTAGCAGTAGGCGGCAAAGTGGCTTTGTT